TGAAATGGCTCCATGCACTCTGATTCATTATTTGTATTCTGATCAAGGAGCAATACCAAAGTGTTTCAAAGAGAGGTTTACCTTGACTTAGGTCTGCTTTCGGCCTAGATTAACCCAATAAGCGGGATCTCTATCGCGCTCCGCTGCAAGAGTCGAATATGATACTTCATACACCTTAAAGTTCATAGGACGAAAAGAGGTTCTTTTGAGGCCCCTATACTCATTATGCCTAGCATTGAATGGGTTGGGTATTTACCTTATCAACTATCAAACGAATGACAGGTTCTATTTGATTTGGCAACAGAATTCGCGCCGGAATCGGACCGAACCAACTATTTGTCAGGCTATTGTTCTCTACTATATTCTCTCGAATCTATAGAGTAAGACATCGGTTTTTCAATTAAGATCAATTATCATACTCCTTTGAAAAGTATTGGCGCACGTGTAAACGAGATGCTCTACCTAACTGAGCTATAGCCCTTGGCATAGACATCTTAACATATAGGGAATTTCTTGTCAAGATGGATAATGATCATTCCCCGATCTATTTATCCTTAACAGATTAGTATTGATTAGAAATACCATTTCATCTATAATTATTGAAGCAATATTTTTGCGGTGTAGTGATAAATGACCTACTTAACTCAGTGGTTAGAGTATTGCTTTCATACGGCGGGAGTCATTGGTTCAAATCCAATAGTAGGTAGAACTTATTCTAGAAGTACTCTAGAAGTACTATAAATGACTACTCTAGTACTATAATAGTAGTATAATAGAATAGTAGTATAATAGTAGTACTATAAATAGTAATAATATACTAAACTAATATTAACTATATTAATAGTAGTACTAATATTATAGTAGTACTAATATTAGTAAAAGTAGAACTTTTTCTATATTATATATTGTTCTTTTGTAGGTAGAACTTATTAGATATCATTCCATTCGGTATCTAATAAGTTCTACCTACTTTTTTTCGTTCTATCAGATTAGAGAAGGTTGTGCTCAATTGGCAAACACAAAACGTGGTGTATTATTATTATATAATATAATATATATTAATTATATAATAATTAATATATATTATATAATTAATACAGTACAGAATAAAAACAGTACAGAATAAAAAATATAGATTATTATTTTATTTTGATGTATTGACTTGACTAGTAGGAAACAACATTTAAAGCCTCTACTCGTGTTCTAGCTCGTCTGAGAGCTAAATTCGCTTCAATTGCGTGTCTTTTACCCTCTGCTTTACTTAAATTAGCTTCAGCTATTTCAAGAGCTTGTTGAGCTTCTTGCGGATCAATGTCAGTACTCATCTCTGCATCATTTCCTAAAATGGTGATCTCATTATTACTTATTCTAGCGAAACCACCCATCAGAGCCACTGTCAACCATTGGTCGTCGACGCGTATTCTCAAAAGACCTATATCTACAGCCGTGGCAATAGGGGCGTGGTTTGGTAATACGCCAATTTGCCCACTATTTGTAGATAAAATGATCTCTTTCACTTCTGAATCCCAGATAATTCGATTAGGAGTTAGTACACAAAGATTTAAGGTCATTTCTTCGATTTGTCCTCCACTTCTAAGTTCATAGCTTTCGCGGTAGCTTCATCGATGTTACCTACCAAATAAAAGGCCTGCTCGGGAAGACTGTCTAATTCTCCGGAAAGGATCAGTTGAAATCCCCTAATTGTTTCCGTAAGATCAACATACTTTCCTGGAGAACCAGTAAAGACTTCTGCCACAAAGAATGGTTGCGATAAGAAACGCTCAATTTTTCGTGCTCTTGCTACAGTTAAGCGATCCTCTTCGGATAATTCGTCCAAGCCAAGGATAGCTATAATGTCCTGAAGTTCCTTGTAACGTTGTAAAGTTTGCTTAACTCTTTGCGCAGTTTCATAATGTTTATCGCCAACAATTCCAGGTTGTAACATAGTTGATGTTGAATCTAAAGGATCCACTGCTGGATAAATACCTTTAGCAGCTAATCCTCTTGAGAGTACGGTAGTCGCATCTAAATGTGCAAATGTTGTGGCAGGGGCAGGATCCGTCAAATCGTCTGCAGGTACATAAACTGCTTGGATCGAAGTTATGGATCCCTCCTTGGTAGAAGTAATTCTTTCTTGCAAAGAACCCATTTCTGTACTAAGGGTAGGTTGATAACCTACGGCGGAAGGCATTCTGCCCAATAAGGCAGATACCTCCGATCCCGCTTGGACGAAACGAAAGATATTGTCAATGAATAAAAGTACATCTTGTTGATTAACATCTCGGAAATATTCCGCCATGGTTAGGGCAGTCAACCCAACTCTCATACGAGCTCCCGGCGGTTCATTCATTTGACCATAGACTAAAGCTACTTTTGATTCTGCAAGATTTTTTTCATTAATTACGCCGGATTCCTTCATTTCCATGTAGAGATCGTTTCCTTCACGAGTACGTTCACCTACTCCGCCAAAGACGGATACGCCCCCGTGAGCTTTAGCAATGTTGTTGATTAATTCCATGATTAGTACTGTTTTACCTACACCGGCCCCCCCAAATAGTCCAATTTTTCCTCCGCGTCGATAAGGAGCTAAAAGATCCACTACTTTAATCCCCGTTTCAAAAATAGATAATTTCGTATCTAACTGTATAAAGGCGGGCGCGGATCTATGAATAGGAGATGTTGTGCGAGTATCTACAGGACCTAATTCATCAACAGGTTCCCCAAGAACGTTGAAGATTCGCCCGAGAGTAGCTCCGCCGACTGGAACACTCAGAGGAACTCCTCTGTCAATCACTTCCATTCCTCTCGTCAGTCCATCTGTAGCACTCATAGCTATAGCTCTAACTCGATTATTTCCTAATAATTGTTGTACCTCACAAGTAACATTAATTTGCTGACCAACAGTATCTCGACCCTTAACTACTAAAGCATTAAAAATCTTAGGCATTTTGCCCGGAGGAAAAACAACATCTAGTACTGGGCCAATAATTTGAGCGATACGCCCTAGGTTTTTTTCTTCAAGTGTGGAAACTGCAGGACTAGAAGGGGTGGGATTGATTCTCATAATTATAATTAAAGTGAAATATGTCGAGTTTTTTTTAATAGCGCCAAATCAAAAATAAATGTCCGATAGCAAGTTGATCAATTAATTCAATATAATAAATATTCAATTTTATTAGTACCGCTCAAGCGAATATGATTCAATCGTTTATTCATTGAATGACTTAATTTTTCGGTTTAGCCTATTTTTTTTTTTTTCAAAAGAAATAAGTATAATATAAATTGTGAGTTAAGTCTCTTTCATTTCATTATTATTATAGAAAATATCATCCATATTTATCTTTGGCCATTGCTTTTTTTTTGGATAGTCATTATTTTTATTTTTTATTTGAATTTATGTCTGCCTATTCTTTATCCTTTTACAGATGAATTCTGTTTATTTTCACATTTAGGATTTACATATACAACATATATCTCTGTCAAGAGGGTTTTTAGTTTAGATATTTTGATTAATAAAGAAGAGCAATTCAATTATAAATTTGCAAAACAAAAGTTGGGTTGCGCCATATATATCAAAGAGTATACAATAATAATGTATTTGATGAATCAAATACATGGTCTAATAATGAACCATTTCATTTTCAATTAGTTGATAATATTTATTTGGACTCTTTTTTGAAAGATTTTTGTCAAAGATTTTATTCATGCCTAATCTCTATCGAGTAGACCTTGTCGTTGTGAGAATTTTTAATTCATGAGTTGTAGGGAGGGACTTATGTCACCACAAACAGAGACTAAAGCAAGTGTTGGATTTAAAGCGGGTGTTAAAGATTATAAATTGACTTATTATACTCCTGAGTATCAAACCAAGGATACTGATATATTGGCAGCATTCCGAGTAACTCCTCAACCAGGAGTTCCACCTGAGGAAGCAGGGGCTGCGGTAGCTGCCGAATCTTCTACTGGTACATGGACAACCGTGTGGACTGATGGGCTTACCAGTCTTGATCGTTACAAAGGACGATGCTACCGCATCGAGCCCGTTACTGGGGAGGATAATCAATATATTGCTTATGTAGCTTATCCTTTAGACCTTTTTGAAGAAGGTTCTGTTACTAATATGTTTACTTCCATTGTAGGTAATGTATTTGGTTTCAAAGCCTTGCGAGCTCTACGTTTGGAGGATTTGCGAATTCCCACTTCTTATACCAAAACTTTTCAAGGCCCGCCTCACGGTATCCAAGTTGAAAGAGATAAGTTGAACAAGTATGGTCGTCCTCTATTGGGATGTACTATTAAACCAAAATTGGGATTATCCGCAAAGAACTATGGTAGAGCAGTTTACGAATGTCTGCGTGGTGGACTTGATTTTACCAAGGATGATGAAAATGTGAACTCACAACCATTTATGCGTTGGAGAGACCGTTTCTTATTTTGTGCCGAAGCTATTTATAAAGCACAGGCCGAAACAGGTGAAATCAAAGGACATTACTTGAATGCTACTGCGGGTACATGTGAAGAAATGATTAAAAGGGCCCAGTGTGCTAGAGAATTAGGAGCTCCTATCGTAATGCACGACTACTTAACCGGGGGATTCACCGCAAATACTACCTTGGCTCATTATTGCCGTGACAACGGCCTGCTTCTTCACATTCACCGCGCAATGCATGCAGTTATTGATAGACAAAAAAATCATGGTATGCATTTCCGTGTACTAGCTAAAGCATTACGTATGTCCGGTGGAGATCATATCCACGCCGGTACAGTAGTAGGGAAACTGGAAGGAGAACGTGAGATGACTTTAGGTTTTGTTGATTTATTACGTGATGATTATATTAAACAAGACCGAAGCCGTGGTATTTTCTTCACTCAAGATTGGGTCTCTATGCCGGGTGTTATACCTGTTGCTTCCGGGGGTATTCATGTTTGGCATATGCCTGCCCTGACCGAAATCTTTGGGGATGATTCGGTATTACAGTTTGGTGGAGGAACTTTAGGACACCCTTGGGGGAATGCGCCAGGTGCAGTAGCTAATAGGGTGGCTTTAGAAGCGTGTGTACAAGCTCGTAATGAAGGACGTAATCTTGCTCGCGAAGGTGCTGAAATTATCCGTGAAGCTTGCAAATGGAGTCCTGAATTGGCTGCTGCTTGTGAAGTATGGAAAGAGATCAAGTTCGAATACGAACCGGTCGATAAGCTAGATGTCAAATAGAAATAATAAATAAGTACGCATAATTCAGTAAATTCCTTTTTGTTCTCCTAATTGATTATAATTAAACTCGGCCCAATCTTTTTCTAAAAAAGGATTGAGCCGAAAAGAAAAAATAATAATAATTAATAAAAATAAATAAATATTTACACACAATTACATATATTATTACCTTTTTTTTTCTATGTGATATGTATAGACGTTACCCACTAACCTATATATATAAGATCTAAATACAAGATCAAAGGCTAAACAACGCAATACCTTAATATTGTTTATTGTTGGATCCACAATTAATTCCACCCTTGGGATTAGTGAACCTTTTATATCTTCTAGTTTAAGGCTAGGGATCAAACCAAGAAAGGGACCTTTTTTACTCATCTTATAAATTCTCTTTTTCGTTCCATGTTGAAATAGAAATTTATTATACGAAAAGAAATTCCTATTCCTTATTAAAATAAAAAGAAAGAACTATTTTATTTATATTTTTTGATGAGAATTTATTTGTACATTACATGGAAGAAGGCTGCCTCTTTTATATATATATACGTCTTCTTTATATATATATATTTTAATAATTTATATATTTAAATATATTTTAATTCATTTAATTGAGAAAAAGATTCCATTAATATTTATTATATTTAATTGATTTTAATTGATACTTTTTGATACCTTGGGCTCTATCCAGAGGGAAGAAATCGTTTCTTTTAATATTTAACATATAATTAACAACCTTAATGATTGGATTAATATGTTTAATTCTGATAGGAAATAAAATAGTATAGTAAAGAAATTTGTCATTGAATGACTATTCATTTATTCTATATTTCATCAAATGGTAAGTAGTAAGATTCTATGAAAAAATGGTGGTTCAATTCGACATTGTCTAATGAGAAGTTAGAACATAGGTTGCACTAAGTAAATCGATAAATAAATCGACGAGGATTTTGATTCTATCGGCCATACTAATAGAAGTGAAGAATCCATTCGAAATGATACGAAGAAAAAGATTTGTGGTTGCAATCATAGTGAGTGATAATTATAGTTTCATTAATGTTGATTTTTTATTTGATATTAGAGATCTTTGAAATTTTCTCTCTAATAAAACCTTTTTGTTTTTAATAGTTAGGAAGAGGGGCGGTAACAGTTATTTTTTATATTTTGATCTTGAAAATCTGATTTTTGAGATTGACAATTAGAGTTCTTTTCTGGGCGAACTAGAATTTTTTTCTATTTTTAGTTATTCGAATAGTGGGTCTAATAAAAAAGAAAGAATCACTACCATTATTATATCATTACATGCTTAATACTCAAATTAGTTGGCAATGTTACATTAAGAGTCGTATTCTGAGTCATCTTCGTTTTGACGTACGTATTAAAAAAAGTCCTTTTGCGCGCGATACTATCAATTCCAGCAAGAATTACATTTATAATTTCATTTGTACTGAAAATATAACTGGTACTGAGAGTATTCGTTCTATTATAAGAACTCGTCGTAATGAAAATGACTTCAATATAAACATAAAATATAAAAGTTTCTATATAAATAAAAAATATAGACATTTATGGATTCAATGCCAAAATTGTTTTGGATTAAATTATAAAAAATTTCTTAGGTCAAAAATGAATATTTGCGAACATTGTGGATATCATTTGCAAATATCTAGTTCACATAGAATCGCACTTTTAATTGATCGGGGAACTTGGAATCCTATGGATCAAGATATGATTCCTACGGACTCCATTAACTTTCAGCAGCGCTATAAAAAGCGTATCCATTCTTGTCAAAGAAAGACAGGGTTAACTGAGGCTGTTCAAACAGGCATAGGTCAACTAAATGGTATTCCTGTAGCAATTGGGGTTATGGATTTTAAGTTTTTTGGAGGTAGTATGGGATCGGTAGTAGGCGAAAAAATTACCCGTTTAATCGAATATGCTGCTAATCGATCTCTGCCCCTCGTTATTGTCTGCACTTCCGGAGGAGCACGTATGCAAGAAGGGAGTTTGGGTTTGATGCAAATGGCTAAAATATCTTCTGCTTCACATGATTATCAATCAAATAAAAAGTTATTCTATGTATCAATTCTTACATCTCCTACAACGGGGGGGGTAGTAGCTAGTTTTGGTATGTTGGGAGATATCATTATTGTTGAACCTAAAGCCTATGTTGCTTTTGCAGGTAAAAGAGTAATTCAACAAACATTAAAAAGGGCAATATCTGATAATTCACAGATGTCTGAATATTTATTCCGTAAGGGCTTGTTTGACAAAATTGTACCACGTAATCTTTTAAAAGGTGTTCTGGGTGAGTTATTTAAACTCCATGGTTTCCTTCCCTTGAAGAGAAAAATGAAAAAATTAAAAAAAATGAAAATAAAGCGTTAAATTCTATTTTTTTTTTTCATTTGTAATGAACCAGTTATAATTTACATTATTATTATAATTTAATTATAATTTAGGGTTATTTCTTATTTTATTATTTAATATATTAAATAATTGTATTTATTTATACAATTATACAATACAAATTTTTATACAAATTCTTATTTCTATAATTTACTTTTCTATAATTTACTATTATATAATCACTAATAATTATATAATTACTATATAAATTATATAATATAATTTATATATAAATCACTATATAATTACATAGATAATTATATAGTTACATACATATACAATAAATAATTTAATATCTAATTAAATAGAATCTAAATGAAATAGATTATTTAAATTTAAAATAAATTAAATAATTTATATATCGAATATAGTTTATAATTATAATAATTATAATATAGTAAAATAAAGTTTTCTAATCTATATTAGAATAAATATATCAGAATAAATATATCATAAGATTAGAAAAAATATCATAAGATATGTTTCTAATAGAAATATTTAGATAGAAATATTAAATCGAGGCGTCCATTCTATGACAGATCTCAACTTACCCTCTTTTTTTGTGCCTTTAATAGGCATAGTATTTCCGGCAACCGCAATGGCTTCTTTATTTCTTTATATCCAAAAAAATAAGATTATCTAGATCCGATGGGACAAAATCGTATCGTTTTGATACGCTGGATAGATTACAGATTACGATACAATATATGGCTTTTTACGAAGGCACAAATGAAGGAACTCTTAAGCAGATTCATGATATTCGGATAAATGTATGTATATACAAATATAGCTAGGATCAGATTCGCGAATGTTTTAACTAGAAAGTAAATGTATCCAACCAATTATTCCTAATGTTTCAATCATAGTTTATGAAAGTGACTTCGGGATCAAGAAAAGTAAAGTTAAATTTTTGAGGATTATTCTCTCAAATCCAATCGAATGCAACTGCATCTAGTATAGTATGAACTGGCGCTCAGAACATATATGGATAGAACTTATAACAGGGTCTCGAAAAACGAGTAATTTTTGCTGGGCCTGTATCCTTTTTTTAGGTTCACTAGGATTCCTAGTGGTTGGAATTTCCAGTTATCTTGGTAGGAATTTGATATCCGTATTTCCATCTCAGCAAATCATTTTTTTTCCCCAAGGAATCGTGATGTCTTTTTACGGGATCGCAGGTTTATTTATTAGCTCCTATTTGTGGTGCACAATTTCGTGGAATATAGGTAGCGGTTATGACCAATTCGACAGAAAAAAGGGAATAGTCTGTATTTTTCGTTGGGGATTTCCTGGAAGAAATCGTCGTATCTTACTTCGCTTCCTTATTAGAGATATCCAATCAATCAGAATGGAAGTGAAAGAGGGTATTTATTCTCGTCGTGTTCTCCATATGGAAATCAGAGGCCAAGGAGCCGTTCCCTTGACTCGTACTGATGAGAATTTGACTCCGTTAGAAATTGAACAAAAAGCTGCCGAATTGGCTTATTTCTTGCGTGTACCAATTGAAGTATTTTGAAATAAATGAACCTGAAGAAAAAAAGTCGATGAATAAACAGGTTCATTAATGATTCAATTCAAAGATAAAAATGAAAAAAAGGAAAGCATTGGTCTCTCTCCTATATCTTGCATCCATAGTATTTTTGCCTTGGTGGGTTTCTTTCTCATTTAATAAATGTTTTGAACCTGGGGTTATTAATTGGTGGAATGCCAGGAAATCCGAAATTTTCTTGAATCATATTCAAGATAAAAACGTTCTAGAAAGATTTATAGAATTAGAGCAACTATTCCTATTGGACGAAATAATAAAGGATTACCCGAAGACACATATACAAAAACTTTCTGTAGGAATACACAAGGAAACCATACAATTGGTCAAAACAAGAAATGAATATGATCTCCATATCATTTTGCATTTCTCGACAAATCTAATATCTTTCGTTATTCTAAGTGGTTATTTTATTCTGAGTAATGAAGAACTTGTCATTCTTAATTCTTGGGTTCAAGAACTCCTCTATAACTTAAGTGACACAATCAAAGCTTTTTCTATTCTTTTAATTACTGATTTATGGATTGGATTTCACTCGACTCGTGGTTGGGAACTGATAATCGATTCGGTTTACAAAGATTTTGGATTGGATCATAACGATCAAATTCTATTTGGTCTTGTTTCCACTTTTCCAGTTATTCTAGATACAATTGTAAAATATTGGATCTTTTTTTATTTAAATCGTGTATCTCCTTCGCTTGTAGTGATTTATCACTCAATGAATGAATGAAAAACTCATTTCAGAATCTTTTCTTTCTTTTCGTATATAAAAAAGCAAAATTCAATCTTTTTAACTAATTTCTATTTCTATCAGTTCGAGATATTCGTCCTATATT